AAGAGTCGATCATTTCTGCATGATTTTTTTTCTAGTGCACTACCCCTTCCAATGGGTTTCGAAGATAAAAATCCTTTATTGGCCCATAAATTGACCATCCAGGTAAATCCATGAATTAAGTTTGATTATTCCTTCTTATTATTATTAAGCATCTGAATCATGAATTGTCTTCTGATGACTCATGAAGCGGATAGATTCTTTTTTTGAAAGAGCTGTAAACGGAAAACGAAATCCCCTCGCCCACTACCGGTTGATCTTCAGACCCGCCCCCCCTTTTCTTCCATCAACTAAATGGATTCTTAGATCTTCTTCATGAGATTAAGAAAAATAGATTCTAATTTTTATGTATACTAATAATAATACTTTACTAATATTTTTCTATTTCTATTTCTCTGTTAGAAAAGAGAGAGTTTCCTTTTTTTTACTTCAATACTCAATACAATAACAATATTCAATAAAAAAAAGTAGGAGACCGGAAATGAGAGTATTTATCTCGCATCCATTCCTCATATGATTGTCGGAACAAATTGGATGCAACGAAATGGAAATTTTTGGTACATCAAGTCGCGATCTGATAGCTATAAATCTAAAGATAGAAATATTATATTATATAGTATAATTATAAATATAAATAAATATATAATATAATAACAAGACGTTGGTCTCCAATAATAAATAAATTAATATTTATCCTGTAATCAACGAAAGATAGTGAAAAATTTTCTTATCTTGTGACTTAGAATAAAAGGTTCTCTGTGGAAGAACGAAATGCCAAGTTATTCCTATAGAACATCTAGGACCAAGACGATTGAATTGGAAATATCGACAAATTCTTGCGGAGTCCAAAGAAAAAAGGGGGGTCAACTTGTTGCAATTTTATCTCTATTGAATTTGAATATCAGAATAGCGGATATAGTCATGATTCAATGGGTCAGGTCCACTTATTTTTCTTTTATTGATTTCTAATCTTTACAATGGATTTCATTGGCCTAATTGAAAATAGGAATAGTTGGTGATTCAACAGATGACTAATCATTATTCGTGCTAACTATAACTAATATATTATATTATACTATAACTCATAACTCATTAGATTATTATTTAATATTAATATATATAATATATATATATATAATATATAATAATATAATATTATACAGTTGTTTTTTATTACTATTAAGGATTAACGATTGTTTTTTATTACTATTAACGAAATTAAATTAATTAAAAATTAAATATAAAAAAATCATCATCATCAATTTAATAATAATTTAATTTAATAATATTGCTATTCTTCATAGGAATACTACGACTGAAAAAAATACAAAGTCCCCTATCGGATCTGAACCGAGGGCTTACGCCTTACCATGGGATTACTCTACCACTGAGTTAAAAGGAAAGGGCTTGGTTCATTGAATTCCTGAACGGTCGCTGTACTATGTAAGTAAAATCTTCTTATAATTCTATTTATTTATTATAATTTATTTATTATTATTTTATTATTTTATTTATATTATATATATAAGAATATATAAGAATATAAGATAAGATAAGAAGATATATATACCTACTTCTTTCTTTTCTAATATATAAGATAAGATAAGATTATTATATGATATGATATATAATATAAATATATAAGAATTTCATTTAATAAGATAAGATTAATTATTAATATAAAATTAATTAAGTAAGTATAAGATAATATATAAGTAAGAAGCCCGTCTACACATATCCAGAAGCCCCTCGACAAAAGATCCATTTATATATAATAATTGCATTGTAGCGGGTATAGTTTAGTGGTAAAAGTGTGATTCGTTCTATTAACCCCCTTAATAGTTAAGGGGTCTTTCGGTTTCATTCATATTCCGATCAAAAACTTTATTTCATTAAAAGGATTAAATCCTTTACCTTTCAATGACACATTCAAGGAAAAATATAAATTTTCGGCATTTTTATCCAAAATTAAAAAATAAAAACTTGGATTATGAAATTGTGAAACAAAATTTAAAAATTGGATCCATACTTCCAATTGAATGAGTATGAATAAAGAATCCATGGATGAAGATAGACAAGTAGATTTCTAATTTCTAATCGTAACTAAATCTTCAATTTTTGTTTTGATTTGTATCGAATAAATTGAAGCAAAATAGCTATTAAATAATGTCTTTAGTTTACTAGAGACATCGACATATTATTTTAGCTCGGTGGAAATAAAATACTTTTCCTTAGGACCCTCTCAAATAGAAATAGAGAACGAAGTAACTAGAAAGGTTGTTAGAATCGCCTTCTTCTAGAGGGATCATCTAGAAAGCGAGTCGTTTTGAATTGGATATATTCAAACAAAAAGCTGACATAGATGTTATGGGTATCATTTTTTGTAAGATGGGTATCATTTTTTTGTAAGTTGGTTCACATCTTAAATCTAGCAATATATCCATTTTCCATAAAGGAGCCGAATGAAACCAAAGTTTCATGTTCGGTTTTGAATTAGAGACGT